AAGCAATTGGATATGTCCGGGCCTTGATGACATGACCGATCTTCAGAAAGACTCCAGCCCTCAACCTTTGTCATATATTCCATCCATGATACTAGATAGATATCATATTCATGAAATACAATTCACTTTCAAGATGCCTTGGTGGTGAAATGGTAGACACGCGAGACTCAAAATCTCGTGCTAAAAAGCATGGAGGTTCGAGTCCTCTTCAAGGCATAATATTCAGAATGCTCATTGAATGAGCAATTCATTAGAAGATCTTGGTGATCCATTCTATCTAATGAATGGACGAGTCCACTTTGAAATCGTCCGCCCTGCACCCACCCCCCGAGTATATGCTTCAACAAGAATTTATCAAGGGTAGATTGAGAGAATAGAAAACTCTGGTAAAATGCCCGCCTGTAGCCCAACGGATAAAGTACCTAGTTCGTTTTAGGTTAGGGATTAGCGACTTACCTTACCCCATTCATTGACTTTGGCACTGGGATGTTCCCAAAAAGGGTACTATCCAGTCGGGTGAATTCAATAATATACACCTGTTGGCATTCCAGCCCTCCTTCTCCTTTCAGGGCCTATCCGAAAGAGAATCGAGTACTTCTTGGTCCTACATCTCTGAATAGGAGGAACCGCCCCGTGGATATCTTTGCTGCGGCACAAAACAATTCGAATGAAGCTCGGTCAACTGGAATGTGTAGTATCCATATAGGAGATCTTCCAATTGAGAAGATCCGTCGACCTGAAACGAAGAGAAAGTTCTAACTCTTTTAGTTAGTTATTCAGTTAAACCAATGATTCGTTATTGGAATTGTTCCGTGGACCTTAGCTCCACGGAACGATATGGAAGAAAGAGGCCTTTACCACGACTCTACCACTCAATCAATTCTGTTCCACTTAATCCCTATTTCAATTTCATGGCCACATATCTTTCGGGCTAAGTAATGGGAAATCCTTCTCCTGTATACATGAATCCAATTTGAATTTTCATTTCATCCGGGAAAATCCATCTTTTTCTCAACAATGTTTTTGTCATTTGATCCAATAACCTTCCGTTAGATAGGAAGAGATTTGATAAGTACTGATAACTCTCAAATAGAGTCTGAGTCTTAGAACATAAAAATCCATTAGATAATGAACTGCTCGTTCTAAGCCATCTCTCGCGATGAATCAAGAATTCGAAGTACCTTTCTTGCCTCTTCTTGATAAACCAGTGGGAACTATCGAAGAAAGGACGTCTTTGGACAGTCAAAGCAAGAAGCCCTTCTTTTGAGATCTCTTCATCTGCAAAGAACTCTGGATGCGAAAACACAAAGCTAAGGGCCTGCTCTTTGAGTAGGAAAAAGAGTGAATCCGCGGGGTCCCAAATGAATTGGCTTCCTTGAAAAAAGCCTTTTTCTGTGAAAAATCGAAATCGAGTTCGTGTCGGATACTTCATGATTCCACTCTCCGAGAACCCCGGACCATACTTTTGAAGCTCATCCTGTTGAGCTTGAAGCTCAACAGCCTTTTGATAAAGATAGGCCTCTTCCTTTTGAAGACCTTGAAGCTCTTGAAGCCCACCCTCTTCATCTTGAGGATCTTCAAGATCTTGAAACTCTTGAAGCTCAGCCTCTTCCTCTTTACGCTCAGCCCCTTCATCCTGAAGCTCAGCCTCTTCATCCTGAAGCTCAGCCTCTTCATCCTGAAGCTCAGCCTCTTCCTCTTTACGCTCAGCCTCTTCGATATCGATCCAATCAAATAGAATGAGCCAAGGGTTCCATATTCTAGGAGCCGAAACTATTTGAGTGACTAAAGGCTTCTCTAGGCCAGGGGCTCCTTCTTCTCCCGCTTCTTCAAAGATAGAAGAAAATCCATTTTCCATTCTATCTAAGCTTGGTTCGGCCCGAAAAAAGGGTGTCACTTGATCATTATCAAACCGACTGCAAGCTTTTTCTGTCCGTGAGGCCACTAGAGCACCTTCTAGTTCTAATAGACCCTGAGCTAGATAAGAATCATTCTCAAGAAGTCCATAAGAAAAAGTGTCCGTTTTGTCATCGGACCCAGGTGAAGACCAAAGGTCTTGAGCAACCGATCCGGCAAAACAACTCAAAAGATAAAGAAGTATCGTTAACCTCTTCATGCTCGTTCCAAGCTCGAAGTACCATCTGTACAAATATGAATAACCGTCGTCGTTACACGACTTCTTCTTTATATATACAGAGATAGGATCTATGAGGCCTTGACTTATAAATAGATTTTGTGCAAGAGCCCTTCCTGTCTGATAGAAAAGGATGCCATGATCCGAAATCGAGATTGACCGGGATTCCACAGCCGAAGTTTGCCTATGAAGAGCAAATCGAATTGTATTAGTGTCTAGAATGTATTTTTTTTTGGTAATACTAATCGATAGGGCCTCATTGGTAAGTGCTGTAAGATCTTGTGTAGTTATAGACCTGAATCCATTAGTATCGAAGATTTCCTTTTCCAAGTGAAAGCCTCTAGTATATGAAAGAGTGAAAAAGCGCTCTCGTTCTTGTGTACTAAGAAGCCTTCGTATCTTAATGCATGTATTGAATCTATTTGAAGCTATTAGTGCGGGATCCACTTTTTTGGGAAGATGAGTCGAAGCAATAACTAGAGTATTTCTAGTGGAACGTCCTTCACAATCCCCAGAGAGAGAATTCAGTAATCCCGCTAAGCTTACGCTATCCTCATGATACACATCATGAATGTTTGGAATCCATAATATGCAAGGAGTCATTGCTCTTACTAATGCGAATTGAAGGGAGATACCAAGTAGGTGCCGGTCCCACTCCTCCATCCATAACTCCCACAACTCCGTCTCCGCCTCGTCGAGCTCATCCACATCATGACCCTCAATTTCGTTGATGAGAATGGACTCAGGTAAACAATTTAACTGAGCATCAACAGAAATCCCCACATCAATCATATCCTCAATAGCATGGGTATACTCAATACCATCAAGATCACGTCTCGTATCCACCTCAGCCTGATCCTCAATCTCACCATCCTCTTGAGTATCAGGAAGACTGAACTCCTCAATACCCCAGGAAGTATCCTCCTCCTCCTCGACCTCCACACTAAGACTAGTATCGTCATACACATACTCCAGCTGGTCACCATAGATCTCCTCCAAATGCTGGAAAAAAGGCCAGGAGGAGCGCGCTTCCATCTCTAACGTAATAAGGGGGAAATGGGTATTTGTCGCTAGGGATTTGATCAAATAGGATCGTCCAGTTCCTATAGAACCTATTACTAAAATACCCCTAGGGGGGGATAGGTCTAAGCGTAGCGAAAAGGGTTTTTCATGAGATAGAAAATGAAAACCATTAACCCCACATGAGGTTTGTGGATAAGTCATTGTCTGATAGTGAGCAAGGAATATTCGTCGTTCTGCTAAAGAGGATGTATTGAACTCATAAGCCAGTAGATACTTCTTCTGAAGGTCAACTAAGTGTTGTAAGTACATTTCTCCCGGTTGTTCAATCATTTGAGAACCATAGGCATTCTTTGAACTATGAGTCAGACTCAATAGAATTTGATCAATCCTTTTTTCTGTCGTTAAGGTGAGGGTGGAGAGCTGAAGCAAGTTGCCTCTGTCGCAATCATCAATAGCCACAGAGGTCGAGAGCAAGGATTCTATTTTATCATCAATCCAAGCACCGTAAACCCTTTCTCTTTTTCTTATCAATGAATAGATCTCTTTACTTGTATGACTTAAATGTCTCGTATTTATTGAAAAAAGGATTCGATCGATGGGATTTGGTATGAGACTTATGAGATCGTTGATATCGAAGAGATTTATATTCCAATTAGAAAAGATTGATTCGACCCCATAAGCGCGACCACCACCCTCTAGCATGTTGCCGACGACAGAAAGAGACTCCTTTAATTCTTCCATAACAACTAGAAAGATATTCTTGAATCCGAAAGAATTCAGTTCAGATGGAGGATACCTATCGAGAAGTTTTCGCAACTCAATCGTGTATGATGGAATCATCAAAGATTTGACCTTTTTGAGCTCTGTATGTAACTCAAGATAGTCTTTTGAAAGACGGGAAAGATATGTCCAAACGAGATATGCAGCAACAATAAGAAGGAAAAGTGTTGCATAGAAGAACTCCAGAACATTGGGTGATCTCAGATGTGCATGTGTGAATATCAATGGTGACTCATTATTTCGACGAATCCTTTCTGCAGACAGAGTAAGATTGCGTAAACATATCCTCGAAATCTCCCTTATCCGATTCCTTTGTGGAAGAACCCATTTTTTCTGAAGAATTTGCCACGGTCTAATGATCCCCTGCCTAATATCATCCCTAAGATCACCCATAATATGATCAAAAAGGGATACACAATTTTGACGGATACCTAGGCTGAGTATCGGCAATAGGTCTGAAAAAAGATCTAAAATTAGTAAACTTAGATATTTGTACCCTGTCGAAGTAAAGAACCACGGCATATATGTTTGGAAGAGATTCCATTTTGAGAGAAGGGTTCGATACATCTTCGAGAGAAGAGTTCGAAACATCTGCCCTTTCTCAACACATTTGTTTAGATTTAGATCTAAATGCCGTTTTTTCCTCTTTTCGAACGGTAAATCTTTTTCAGAATATGGAGTGTGAATCAAACCCATGTTTGAATTGAAATTGGGATCTTGATGCAAGTTCTTCCTTTCTGAATCAGATAAATGAATATCTGAAAGAGGTTGACAATATGTTCTTTCCAAATTGACCATTTGTCCCTCTGTTAGAGGTGTTTCAGAAATGTCGGCGATGGAGTAAAGGGCTCTATCAACTAATGGACCGGATCGAGTTGGGAAATGGAAAGATTTGCACAAGTTATACCTTTCGTCACCACTTTGTGCAAAATCGTCAGGTATGAGTATCTTAGATATCTCTGACTCGATTGGTAAAAGAGTCACTCTCTCCCCAAAAGCATTCTTTTTTTTACCGCCGCAAGAAAATTTGTTCTTGCCAATGAAGAAACTAGTGAGGAATTGTCTATATAAAAAATCAGAATTCTTGAAACGAGCCTTTTCGGCAACAAAAGGGAATATTTTGTTACAATAGAAGGAGAACCGATGTGGGTTATTCAAGAATCGAAGTCTATTTGCTTTATAAAAAGCAGATATCAATGAACTTCTATTAAATGCTTTCACAGGATTCAGCCAATTCTCTTGATCGTCGAATAGAATTGATAAATAGGAATCCATGTTATCAACTGTTCCTACAATTTTAGATTTTTGGGAAGTCTCATGATCATCCAATAAGAAGGGTTTCAATTTGTTCAAATGAACGATTTGAACACCTGTTGATTCTAACAACTGATTCCAGAGTTGATCAGTCGGACCCTTCAATTCATAGATGCGGATCTCGGACCTATGAATGGGGATATTCCCGCAACTCACAAAGACAAAGGGCAGTAACTTCGACAATACGGGCAGTAACTTCGATAACACGAGAGGTAACTTCGACAACAAGAAAGAAAGCGACTTGTACAAAAATGTTCGTACTAATACGAACAAAAAGAAAAGACGTGCTTTAGACTTAGTCAAATCTTTGTTGTCAATAAACACGGACCAATCAATCGAATATTGAGATTGATGGAATCGATCGAACACTGCTTGAAACCGGATCTTATGCACTTGAAAAAGGCTCTTATGCACTTGAAAACATTTCTTCTGCTCAGAAACGAAATGCTCCAAATGTTCCTGGAAATTCTTGCTCCCCTTGGACCATTTGTCTCTATATGCCGCAGGATCCCGATTCATGGATCTCTCGATAAAAAGAAGAGGATCGAAGCTTTTCTTCGGACATTTTTTCAAACTCGATAAATATCGGTTAACCGTATATTTCATTAGAATTCTATGACTCATAATATCATTTCCTATTTGAGCTCCTGGAATTCCAGACTCGAAGTTGCGGGTGGATCTATTGATTAAAAAGAATCGATCCAATACCTTTTTTATGTACCCTTGGGTGCTCTCTTGGATGTGAATCATATTTCGGATCAATCTATATTGATTGACTGCCCCCATTATGTTGTTGATAGCAAACACCACTTTTTTGCGGTTGGGATCTTCCAAACCATTTCGGCAGGAGATACGGGCCCGTTTTTTTCTGATCCTTCGAAAAAGAGATTCATTCTCTTCATAAAAAAGAGGAGGTAGAACCAAGAAAGATTTCTTTTTCGACTCAGCCCTGGAGTCGAAGACCTCACTCAAGGATTTTTTTTGATCCAATCCGTAGGAATCAATAGAAAAGGAAAATCCCTTATGATACACCAGATCGGGCTGGGTTATTGATAGAGTGAATAGATCGACCCTTTCTTCAAATCGCTCTTCTGATTCAAAATAGCGATCTAAGGTGTATCCCCCCCTGCTCCGGTCATGGAATAGATTCAATAAATCAAAAATTGGATTTCTTTTGAAAAAAGAAATCTTGTTGGAACTGTCCACACCCAATTCATCCTTCGGAACCCTATCACATTCTGCATTTATTGAAATAGGATAAATTGAGACCGTCTTTTGTAAATACGAAATGATCTTGAATAGATTCACTATTTCTTGATTTTCCGATCGCCTGTAGGGAACAAAAGAAAGGTCTTGTTCTTTCTTCAACAATTTATGATCTCTAGTGAACCTCTCAGTAGGATTCGAACTCAGATAAAATTCTGACCATCTGTCAGAGAAAAAAGAACGAAGGGATCTTGTAGAATTGCCAAGAAATTCTTGGATTTCTTCCTCTGTTCCTTCCAAGGAAGAAGAGGGATGCCAAAGAATCGATTCTTCTTTTAATTGTTGAATCTCTCTTTGATTGATCAATTTGGGATATTCTGAATCCTCAAGAAACTCTAGATATTTGCTCTTTTTCTCTTTGAATGAGATCTGAATTCCAGAAACGGTTTCATGACCTATCTTACAACTGGAATCCCTCTTTTTTCCGATCCAGCTCCTCCACCACCGCGAACCCCAGCTAGATTCGGGCATGATCAACTTTTTAGTTATTGGGAGAGCCCAAGTACTCTCTTTCGGATCCAGGAAAGAGCTCTCAGGGATCTTTTTTCCCTTTGGAAGATAGAGGAGCGGAAGAATCAACCTATTGATATTTGAAAATCCAAAAGATTCTTCCAATGTATCATTTCTGTGTCCAATGGAATTCAGGGGTATAGGAAGAATCCCTGTCAAATAGAGATTTTTTCTTTCGATCATATTCCGACAGCTCATCCTGTATATAAAGACCACTACTACAAATAGTAATACACCTCTGATCGTGAAATATCGAGTCTTTCTCGAACCCCGTGAGTTGCGTGAAAATAGGAGACTCCAAATTCGTGGGTCCAAAATTTGGAGGAAACGCTCCTGGTCGAAAAAAATTCGAATGAAAGAGCGCACTGAATTGAATTTGGTCCATGAATCTAATAACTCGTGAGAATTCTTGATCTCACGCAAGACCTCCTTGAATTCGACAATAAAGAATTTGAATCCTTGTTTATCCACAA